TTTTACTTTTCAATAGAAAAATGAGGGGAAGTTTTTAGGCACTGTGTTTGTGTGTTTTGAGATACTATAGAATCAATCGAAGAAGTGGATCAAATTAAATCAAAAAAAGGCCCTTATTTTCGGAAAAGAATTAATAAAAAAAGGCTTCAATATACAAGTACAAAAAAGTGGTTCAGTAATCCAACCTTAAGCAGAAAAATTTCCATCTATTTTTTTTTGTATTATTTTGGCGACATGGCCGAGTGGTAAGGCGGGGGACTGCAAATCCTTTTTCCCCAGTTCAAATCCGGGTGTCGCCTGATCAATAAAAGACTCGAAATCTCTTATTATGTTCTGTTGATATATAACTCACCCCTTTTTCCCCGGCAGCAGAAACGGATTGTGCATTCGGCCTGGGTGTTTTCTAAAAGATTATAGTAAATCTTTGCATCTAGGATTAAAAAGATTCTAATGGTGGAAGGGCTATCACGACTTCCAGATCCCCTCTCCTCTATTCTACTACTAATGTAGTGTATACTGGCTAAGTCTTGAATTCCGTTGGATAGACCAGATACGAAATCTAATTAAATTAGCAGTTTAGTTGTGTAAAGACCGGAAGAGCCTTTATATACAATACATATACTTAAATATACTTAATAAATAATAATAATAAGAGTACTTACTATATATCTATACAGACTCACGAGAATTTATGAGCGTTCACATTCAATATTAGACTGAATGGAGAATATAATTAACTTATATAAAGATAAAAACGGGCAAAAAGAACAGGCCTTATTATTCCTATATGTTCCATTCGTAACATTCCATTAAGGTGTCATTGCCTATTTTACTTGTGTTTAGTCTTTCCCAATTAAAAGTCGTATAGGAATTTAGTAGAAGTTATTGGGATTAGTTCATCAACAGTGTTCGGTCAGAGTCCCTTTTTGACTCTGCGCCGTTGATTCGACTATTATTAATGAGCAATAATGGAATAATTCCTTCATAGAGATACATAGAGATAGGGGACATAATTCACATGGATATAGTAAGTCTCGCTTGGGCTGCTTTAATGGTAGTCTTTACTTTTTCCCTTTCACTCGTAGTATGGGGAAGAAGTGGACTCTAGAGGTACTACGAATTGATTGAGGAATCAAACCATATCAATTGTTTTCTAGATCGTTCTGCAACATGTTTTGAATTATTTAAAAAATATCTTCATTTATTACCTTACATTGGATTCTAGTGGAGTAATGTATTTTATGAATAAAATTCTTTCAATCAAAGAGATATTTCCAGGATTCCCATATTTGTATCTCGAAAGCAAAGGGATACAGATTATTGGAATTTTATTCCAACCAAATTCGTCCTAAATTTTCTATTTCAATGAACGGGCTCTTCCCATAATTTTAGTTTTAGATGGATACTAAAGAAGGCCCGACCCCCCCTTTTTTGTTTCCCTCTTTACTTTACTTTTTCCTGCTCAAAAAGAAAATTTTTAAGTGTATACACGATTTCTATGAGAAAAATTAGGCATAGTAGTTGTATAACAAGAGAGTATGCATAATAAGATCTTGACTTGGGAGTCACATATTGCGCACTTACCGATTCTTTTATTATTTTTTTTTTTCGAAATTACATTTTGACTTTATCAGGGTTTCAAGCATTAAAAATTTGTGAGGTTTATTATTTTATTATACTTATTCCCTTTTAAAATACGAAGAAGTGACCATAGAACTCCTGTCAATGGATCAATCCAGTTTTTCTTAGGAATGCTAGAAAAAATATTACGATATTACGGCTCTTTAATAGATGCCGCTAATGCTTTTTCCTTCGTTGATTCTTTCGATAGATCACGAGACTCAGATTGCAAATAAAAAGAAATCGATAAATTATAACTAGAAAGTAAGACAAGACAGTTTTTTAATATTGATCAAAAAAAAATGTATAAAAAAAAAGAGAATTGGTTCTATGTAAATTCCATATATTATATTATCTTGATATTTACATTACATATATCAAGATAATATTGTAGATTGATCGACACGAAGTCCCTGTCTTTATTATCTTTATTATAAAGTACAACTTTATACACTACACTAAAAATAATAGATATGGTAAGAAAGAAATATATATATTTCTTTCTTACTATACTATAGTATCGGATCTGATAGAATACTGTCGATTCTAGTCCGTTCATTTCATTTAAGACACCAAATTGGAATAATTTTCCCTTTTTTATTCAATCTTTGATAAGAACTCAGAAGTCAAGTTTTATTCAAATTTATTAATCCTTTTTATTTTGATTTTGACTTTCTGTTTTTACATAAATGATAAGCAGAAAAGCAGTAGGAACTAGGATGAACAGTGCAGTAGCAATAAATGCAAGAATATTTACTTCCATAATCTCATCTTTTTTTTACTTCACAATAACTCGGGATTTAATCCCATAGAGATGATAAATCTTTCGCCTGTAAATTCAATGAATGAATTATCTCTCAATGATCTTGAATCGGATCAA